ACCCGTGTGAATTCAGACCTCTCCGATTCAACTCGGACCGTAGCATAGTTCTTGACCTAAAATTCTACGCAAATCAAGATCGAGAAAAGGAAGTTTTGCAATCATTGACTCAAACTCATTGTCGAATCCCATTCAGCAGAATATGGAGGTACTTATGGCGGAACGGGCCAATCTGGTATTTCACAATAAAGTGATAGATGGAACTGCTATTAAACGACTTATTAGCCGATTAATAGATCACTTCGGGATGGCATATACATCACACATCCTAGATCAAGTAAAGACTCTAGGTTTCCAGCAAGCCACTGCTACATCCATTTCATTAGGAATTGATGATCTTTTAACGATACCTTCCAAGGGCTGGCTTGTCCAAGACGCTGAACAACAAAGTTTGATTTTGGAAAAACACCATCATTATGGGAATGTACATGCGGTAGAAAAATTACGCCAATCTATTGAGATATGGTATGCTACAAGTGAATATTTGCGACAAGAAATGAATCCTAATTTTAGGATGACGGACCCTTTTAACCCGGTCCATATGATGTCTTTTTCGGGGGCTAGGGGAAATGCATCTCAAGTACATCAATTAGTAGGTATGAGAGGATTAATGTCGGATCCCCAAGGACAAATGATTGATTTACCTATTCAAAGCAATTTACGCGAAGGACTATCTTTAACAGAATATATTATTTCTTGCTATGGAGCCCGTAAAGGAGTTGTAGATACTGCTGTACGCACATCAGATGCTGGATATCTTACGCGTCGACTTGTTGAAGTAGTTCAACATATTGTTGTACGTAGAACAGATTGTGGTACTATCCGAGGGATTTCTGTGAGTCCTCGAAATAAAAATCGGATGATGTCAGAAAGAATTTTTATTCAAACATTAATTGGTCGTGTCTTAGCAGACGATATATACATAGGTTCCCGATGTGTCGCCTTTCGAAATCAAGATCTTGGGATTGGACTTGTCAACCGATTAATAACCTTTGGAACACAATCAATATCTATTCGAACTCCCTTTACTTGTCGGAGTACGTCTTGGATCTGTCGATTATGTTATGGTCGGAGCCCCACTCATGGTGACCTAGTTGAATTGGGGGAAGCTGTAGGTATTATTGCGGGTCAATCTATTGGCGAACCGGGGACTCAACTAACATTAAGAACCTTTCATACTGGCGGAGTATTTACAGGAGGTACTGCCGAACATGTACGAGCCCCTTATAATGGAAAAATAAAATTCAATGAGGATTTGGTTCATCCTACACGTACACGTCACGGGCATCCTGCCTTTTTATGTTATATAGACTTGTCTGTAATTATTGAGAGCGAAGATATTATACATAGCGTGACTATTCCACCAAAAAGTTTTCTTTTAGTTCAAAATGATCAATATGTGGAATCAGAACAGGTGATTGCTGAGATTCGCGAGGGAACATATACTTTTCATTTTAAAGAGAGGGTTAGAAAATATATTTATTCTGACTCAGAGGGCGAAATGCACTGGAGTACTGATGTGTCCCATGCACCTGAATTTACATATAGTAATGTCCATCTCTTACCAAAAACAAGTTATTTATGGATATTATCAGGAGGTTCATGCGGATCTAGTCTAATTATTTTTTCGATCCACAAAGATCAAGATCAAATGAACATACCCTTTCTTTCCATCCAAAGAAAATCTATTTCTAGCCTCTCAGGGAATAACGATCAAGCGAGCCAAAAATTTTTTAGTTCGGATTTTTATGATAAAAAAAAATCCGGGATTCCCGATTATTCAGAATTGAATGGAATCGCAGGTACTAGTCATTATAATTTCATATATTCTGATATTTTTCATGAGAACTCGGATTTATTAGCAAAAAGGCGAAGAAATAGATTTCTCATTCCATTCCAATCGATTCAAGAGCAAGAGAAAGAATTCATACCGCATTCAGGTATCTCAATAGAAATACCCATAAATGGTATTTTCCGTAGAAATAGTATTTTTGCTTTTTTTGATGATCCTAGATACAGAAGAAAGAGTTCCGGAATTATTAAATATGGGACTCTAAAGGCGGACTCAATCATCCAAAAAGAGGATATGATTGAGTATCGAGGAGCCCAAAAATTTAAGACAAAATACGAAATGAAAGTAGATCGCTTTTTTTTCATTCCCGAAGAAGTGCATATTTTACCCGAATCCTCTACCATAATGGTACAGAACTATAGTATCATTGGAGTCGATACACGACTCACTTTAAATATAAGAAGCCAAGTCGGCGGGTTGATCCGAGTGGAGAGAAAAAAAAAAAGGATTGAACTAAAAATATTTTCGGGGGATATCCATTTTCCGGACAAGACAGATAAGATATCCCGACACAGTGGCATCTTGATACCACCAGGAAGGGGAAAAACAAACTCTAAGGAATCCAAAAAATTTAAAAATTGGATTTATGTCCAACAGATCACACCAACCAAGAAAAAGTTTTTTGTTTTGGTGCGGCCCGTAGCCACC